TACTCATTACATTATAATATAAGTCATTACATTATAATATAAGGGTGGTTTATAATGGGGGTTATTTTTTTGACAAATATCAACAAGATCTTTCTATTCTCCGCTCGGCTGAAAAACTGAAAAATGAAGACTGGAGTTTCATGGAAAAAGCCCTTTATCGGATTTGAACCGATGACTTACGCCTTACCATGGCGTTACTCTACCACTGAGTTAAAGGGGCTTTCAAAAAAATGAATTAGCAATTCATTTTCCATTATGAGTCTACCGTATGTATATATGTACATATATTACATACATAGATACATGTATGCATAGGAACTCATTCAGGAACAAGATATTGGATTGACTTAAGAAAATAAGTGAAGTTAGAAGTAAGTAAAGTCTAGGATAAAATGCCCTTTTTGAGAAATACCAATACAGTGAATTGTTTCAAGACCGATGTCACTTTCTGTATTGTATTTGCTTTTATTTTATCGATCCATCAGAACAAGATTTACTTGATTGATACGTGTACCAACACAACGACATAGATTTATTCAATTTGATTGAATGATGTCTTATCTGAACTGAACAAATCAATTAGTGCAAATTGAATAAATGAAACTTCTATCCTTTTTCTGTTAGACCAATTACTACTTAAACTAAATTACTACTTAAACTAAAAGAATACTATACTTCTCGGGTTTATACTTCTTTTTTTCTTTTTTTTATTATATTTTAATATTTAAAAAAATATTTAAAATATTTTAATAAATATTTTAATTATATTATATTTTATATTTTTAATTATAAATTAAATTATATAATTAAATGTATTATTTAAATGTATTATGTATTAATTAATTGTATGTAATGTATTAATGTAATGTATTAAATATTAAATGTATATAATTTATTAAATGTATATAATTTATTATATAATTTATATAATTTAGTAATGTATATAACTAATTTAATGGGATAATAGATAATTAATGGGGCGTTTATGAACCATAAAAAAAATTTTTAAATTCTAATTATATAGAATCGTGAAAGTAGGAAAGGTCTTTCGGATCTAATCATACCATTACGTTATTATATTACTTATATATTATTATATTACTTATATTACTTATATATATTTTTACTTATATTACTTATATATATTTTTACTTATATTACTTATATATATACTTATATATATTTTTACTTATATATATTTTATATTGTATTGACAATTCCGAAAAACTATGATACTATCATCATAGTCTGGTGGTGGTCGGACGGGTATGCCCCTATCGTCTAGCGGTCCAGGACATCTCTCTTTCAAGGAGGCAGCGGGGATTCGACTTCCCCTGGGGGTAGGGTACTGCGAAAGTAAGTTGATCGTGGATTATCAATTATCAAAAACCCATATCATATTCATATCATATATAATTTATAATTATATATGATTCTTCCTGGGTCGATGCCCGAGCGGTTAATGGGGACGGACTGTAAATTCGTTGACAATATGTCTACGCTGGTTCAAATCCAGCTCGGCCCAAAAATTTGCCGCTTTCTTTTGAGTATGATATAACCAATTTATTTTCCAAAAATGCCCAATATGGAAGAAAAAAAAAGAGTTGAATTTTTGTTGTTTTTTCTTATTGAAAGGTTGATAATCAATCTTGTAGCAATAAAAAGAATCACAGGATTACTAGTTAAACCGTGTTATTCTTACTATATTACTAGATAGAGTATAGTCCATATCTATTCTATGCAGATATCCGTATATAAATGTGGATATCCGTATATAATTCGTGTCTATGTTACAACACAGCAAATAAAATGCTCTTATGATATCACAAGAATATGTATGCGGTACATCCCGCTGGGATTGTAGTTCAATTGGTCAGAGCACCGCCCTGTCAAGGCGGAAGCTGCGGGTTCGAGCCCCGTCAGTCCCGACTAGGATCCAACGATCCGATGAATTTGTCAATTTATCTCTCTATTACCCCGACCAAAAAAGGGGGGGGCGGGGAGTAAAATCTAATTCCATGTAGGGATCTTTATTTCTTTTTTTTTTGTATTTATCATCAGACAAATACGGCAATTTTCGTTTCTTCTACTAATATCGATTCATAAAAAAGCTTAGCTTAGAGTTCAACGCGTCATTTTTTTTTATTGCACTTCTACTACTTGGGTCTATAGTCAATAGAATACCAGTCATATGATATTTCATCAGATAGTTAATTAATTGTATAAGTCTAAAGAAAGATGTTGTATAAGGAAGAGGGCCGCTTTTAGAAAAGAGTGGAAAGGATGATAAATTCAGTAGGATTCTTTATCGGATCAGAAATCCCATTTTACTTGGTATGGATAAAAGATCCTCCTATGTTATACTATTCAATTCTCGACGATGAGTCGATTTGATAGATTAGATATTGTTATTCATAACATTGATCCGATTCAGTATCATTAGGATGCAATTTATCCCATTTAATTCCCATTTAATTTACAGCAGTCAAATTTCTCATCTCTATGGGATTAGATCCCGAGTTATTGCGAAGAAAAAAAAAACAAAACAATAAGATTATGGAAGTCAATATTCTCGCATTTATTGCTACTGCACTGTTTATTCTAGTTCCTACTGCTTTTTTACTTATCATCTATGTGAAAACAGTCAGTCAAAATGATTAAGTTGACTGATACTTTTACTTCTTATCAATGATTGAAGAAAAGAAAAGGATTTAAACTCCAAGTCTTAAATGAAATGATCGGACTGGACTCGACAGTATCTGAGATAGTATGGTAGAAAGAACTAAACTATATAATATAAATATATATATTTCTACCACACTATCTAGTATAGTAGACTAGCTACTAGTATATAAATTTTTATACAGATATAGGCTTGATAACATAGATCAATTTCCAATACGAATACGTCTGTACAATTATTTATGTAAAGTAAATATAAATAAATAAATATAAATAAAATATGTAAAAAAGTAAAAAAGCACTCTAATTCTATTTATTATTTATATTTATTTATTTTCGTCGCGACAGCCATTTGTATGAATTTTGATCAATCCGAAATAAATAATAATTAATGGAAGGTCAACTGTTCTATCCTAATTGCTAGGCTTCTTACAATTTTAATTAAATAAAGATCAAGGATCTCGAGATCGATCAAAACAATCAATGTAGGAAGAAAAGTGTGGGTATATTTTTTGTATAAAATTATCTAAAAGAAAACAAAACCAAGGAACCTTTTTTCTTTTTTTTACCATTCCAAAGAAGTCATCTATAAACAGAGAATCCATGAGGTTCTATGGTAATTTCTTCGGATCTGGAAAAGGGGTAATAGATTCGTCGATTTGTCATGCTTAAACATGACATTAGGTGAGTCGATAAAGCCTAAATAAAATAAATAATCTAGAAGTCTAAAATGTTAAATCTATGATATATAAATGTTAAATCTATGATATATAGATATATAGATCGCTCAACGCAAGCAAGATTTTTTATGCGTAGGACCTGTTTGGACAACCACTAAGAGCTTGCAGTAGAAAGTATGTATCGCTGTAATAGCAGAACAACTTTCTCTTGGAACAGTCAAAGTGTAAAAGTAAAGAAAGAGGGGGAAACAAATAAAGGAAAAAAGAAAGATTGCTTGTTTTTTATTGTAATATCTGTAATTCTGGTAAGAACCGGTTCAACAAATCAAAATGGAATAGAAAGAATTTGGTTGGAAAAAAATCCTATCATATGTATTCCGTTGATTTGAGTTTCGAAATACAACTATGGTAATCATTCATTGTTTGCTCGAATGGTTATTATTCATTAGTGTATTTTCTTATTCATATTTTACTGTATTATTGAAAACGGAGGCATTTTTATTTTATATTTTAATTTTAAACAGTTCGTAAAATAAAACAACAATCAATTAAACAATTGATACAATTTGATTACTCAATTAATAGTATTTCTAAAGTCCACTCCTTCCCCATACTACGAGTGAAAGGGAAAATGTAAAGACTACCATTAAAGCAGCCCAAGCGAGACTTACTATATCCATGTGAATTATGTCTCCTATCCTTATGAAATGAAAGAATTATTCCATTATTGATCACTAATCATAGTGGAATCAATGGTGTAGAGTCAAAATGGAATTATGACTTAAGGCTATTGATGAAGCAATCCCCAAAATCCATTCGTAACAAGTTCCTATATTATGGTATTTCTGGCTGAGCTGGTGGAATCAGTAAAGTAAAGATTAGGCACAAATACGATATACATGCTTTGGAAATATCAAGCGAATGCTCCTATCCTAATAAAACATGTAGGAATAGTAAGACTCACTGTTTGTTGACTTTTTTTCATAACATAAACAAAAAAAAAACATACATAAAAATAAATATACTATCAAGGTGGATAACTATCTATTCTATACCTATATTCTCTCTAAGACTTACAGTTTCTCTTTCTGTGAAAGAATTGGAAATGCCATGCGATATTACATTTTTTTTTGTAATCTCCTGAAAAAAAAATTTTTCACCTTTACTTTATTCTATCTCTATTTATTCTATCTCTATAAGATAAGGCCAATCAATCAATATTGATTGGTTGATTGAGCACTAAGAATTTCTTGTGAGTTTGGAGACAAAGTATCTTTATTCATTCCTTTACACAGCTCCTAAATGGATTTCTCATCAGCGCCTATCCAATCCAATTCTATACTGAATCAATAGACACTAACTACCTTAGTAGTGTAGAGTAAGTAATTAAATTAGGAAGATTTGATAGTCTTTCCTACCATCCATTTTTAATCCTAGAAGCAAAAATGGAGAGTCCTTTCTAGGACCTATGGTATGGCTCATTCTTAAAATCAAGTATTGACAAGGCCTAGGCCTTTATTTCTGTTTCTGTCGGGTTCGTCGATTTGGGTTTAGATCAGCAGGATAAGCAATCTCGAGTTTTTTTGTTGAGCAGGCGACACCCAGATTTGAACTGGGGATAAAGGATTTGCAGTCCCC